GGGGAATAAAACAAAAATAGACACTAACTAAACTATATATATAGATATATAGAAAAGAAAATAAGGAACAACAGTCAATGAGATCGTAATAATGAATCACGAGTTCGAATTTCATAGATTTCATCTAATCGAGTATAGATGGTATTTTGTATAATATAATGATAGAGAAATGAAACACACTTCACTTACTCACAATTCTTATTCATCTGATCTTTTGAAAAAAGAATAGATTGAACTTGAAAATTTACTCATTTAAATTTAATGAGTAAACGATTGAATTTTATTCGGTTGGGTGGTACCAACTAAATCGAGTGCTAATTCCCATTTAGTTCGTATTGAATTAATCAATCAAGCTGCTATCGGACATTTATTTCCAATTCGGTACTATGTAGCATACTCTTCCAATCAAAAAAATTTCGACATATTTCACTTTATTATATTATGAAAATCAATCCGAATCCTTCTGGTTCTACGGTTTCCACACTTGAAGAAAAAAACCTAGGGCGTATCGCTCAAATTATTGGCCCAGTACTGGATGTTGTTTTCCCCCGGGGCAAGATGCCTAATATTTATAACGCTTTGGTAGTTAAAGGTCGAGATACCGCCGGTCAGCAAATTAATGTGACTTGTGAGGTACAACAATTATTAGGAAATAATCGAGTTAGAGCTGTAGCTATGAGTGCTACAGATGGTCTGACGAGAGGAATGGAAGTGATTGATACAGGAGCTGCTCTAAGTGTTCCAGTCGGCGGAGCTACTCTCGGGCGAATTTTCAATGTTCTTGGAGAACCTGTTGATAATTTAGGTCCTGTAGATACTCGTACAACATCGCCTATTCATAGATCTGCGCCTGCTTTTATACAGTTAGATACGAAATTATCAATCTTTGAAACAGGGATTAAAGTGGTGGATCTTTTAGCTCCGTATCGCCGTGGAGGAAAAATTGGACTATTTGGGGGAGCCGGCGTGGGTAAAACAGTACTTATCATGGAATTGATCAACAACATTGCCAAAGCTCATGGAGGCGTATCCGTATTTGGTGGAGTAGGTGAACGTACTCGTGAAGGAAATGATCTCTACATGGAAATGAAAGAATCTGGGGTAATTAATGAAAAAAATATTGCAGAATCAAAAGTAGCTCTAGTCTATGGTCAAATGAATGAACCGCCAGGAGCTCGTATGAGAGTAGGTTTGACTGCACTAACCATGGCAGAATATTTCCGGGATATTAATGAACAAGACGTGCTTTTATTCATCGACAATATCTTTCGTTTCGTTCAAGCGGGATCAGAAGTATCTGCCTTATTAGGGAGAATGCCTTCTGCAGTGGGTTATCAACCCACCCTTAGTACCGAAATGGGTTCTTTACAAGAAAGAATTACTTCCACCAAAGAAGGGTCTATAACTTCGATCCAAGCAGTTTATGTACCTGCAGATGATTTGACCGACCCTGCTCCTGCCACGACATTTGCACATTTAGATGCTACTACCGTACTATACTATCAAGAGGATTAGCTGCCAAAGGTATTTATCCAGCAGTCGATCCTTTAGATTCAACGTCAACTATGTTACAACCTCGGATCGTTGGCGAGGAACATTATGAAACTGCGCAAAGAGTTAAGGAAACTTTACAACGTTACAAAGAACTTCAGGACATTATAGCTATCCTGGGGTTGGACGAATTATCCGAAGAAGATCGTTTAACTGTAGCAAGAGCACGAAAAATTGAACGCTTCTTATCACAACCCTTCTTCGTGGCAGAAGTCTTTACCGGTTCTCCAGGGAAATATGTTGGTCTCGCCGAAACAATTAGGGGGTTTCAATTGATCCTTTCTGGAGAATTAGACAGTCTTCCCGAGCAGGCCTTTTATTTGGTAGGTAACATCGACGAAGCTACCGCGAAAGCTATGAACTTAGAAGGGGAGAGCAAATTGAAGAAATGACCTTAAATCTTTGTGTACTGACCCCTAATCGAATGATTTTAGATTCAGAAGTGAAAGAAATCATTTTATCTACTAATAGTGGACAAATTGGCGTATTACCAAACCACGCCCCTATTGCCACAGCGGTAGATATAGGTCTTTTGAGAATACGTCTCAACGACCAATGGTTAACGGTAGCCTTGATGGGTGGTTTCGCTAGAATAAGTAATAATGAGATCACCATTTTAGGAAATGATGCGGAGATGAGTACTGACATTGATCCGCAAGAAGCTCAACAAGCTCTTGAAATAGCCGAAGCTAACTTGAGTAGAGCTCAGGGAAAGAGACAAGCAATTGAGGCGAATCTAGCTCTCAGACGAGCTAGGACACGAGTAGAGGCTGTTAATGTTATTTCCTACTAGTAAAAAAAAAACACACATAAAAATAAGAAAAATAAGTTCTTTAGAGGTTCTTTATTATACACCACATTTTGATTCCGCCAATTGAATACAATCAATTCTAGATGATACAACAAAAAAAAGAAGATGGCTAGAAAAACTTATTAGATACCAGAGTTG